AATGAAGTGCCTGAGAAAAGGAATATCTTGATAGGGTATATAATGTAATTGAATAATTGCCTTCATTATTACATTTAATAGAGTTAAACTATCTCTTAAAACATCAAAAGTTTTTGTACATCATATACTAAAATGTAAAAAGATAAGCTAAATAAGCTAATGGGTTCATACCCCGTATATAAAGGTTTAACTCCTTTTCTTTTTAATTTTATTTAATTTTTCTAAAATAATCTTTTTTGTCTGTTTAATTAGAGGAACTCTTATTACTATCTCTTCTAATTCCTGACTAGGAGCTTGGATAGGATTAGAAATTAATTTATTGTGCTTTATTCCCCTTATAAGTACAACTAAAAATTTAATTTCTAATGAATCAGCTCTAAAATACTTTCTAGCTCAAGCCTTAGCTTCTTCTATTCTATTATTTGCTATTATTGGAATATCTTTGGAAGAAGGAACTTTTTTTTTTAATAAAATTAATTTGACTCAAATTATATTAAATTCAGCCTTATTACTAAAACTAGGGGCTGCCCCCTTTCATTTCTGATTCCCAAGAGTTATAGAAGGTTTAGATTGATTTAATAACCTTATTTTAATAACCTGACAAAAAATTGCTCCCATTATTCTTATTTCCTATAATAATTTTCCCATATTTATTTATATATCAATTATTCTTAGTCTTTTAATTGGCGCAATTGGAGGTTTTAACCAAACAAATTTACGAACATTAATAGCTTTTTCATCTATTAATCACCTTGGATGAATTCTAAGAGCCTTATTAATTAGAGAATCATTATGAATTACATATTATTTATTTTATGTATTTTTATCTCTTTCAATTGTTTTAATTTTTTTAAATTTTAAAATTTATCATTTTATTCAAATTAATTCTCATTTAAAAACATCAAATATAACAAAATTCTTTTTATTTTCTAATCTTTTATCAATAGGAGGTTTACCCCCATTTTTGGGATTTTTACCTAAACTTATTGTTATTCAAAACCTAATTAAAATTAATGATTTTTTTATAATTTTCATTATAGTAATAACAGCTTTAATTACCCTATTTTTTTATATTCGAATTTCTTATTCTTCCTTTATAATTTTTTCAACCAATATAAAATGATCAAAATCTTTTTATAAAAACAATTTATTTTTATTAACTATAAACTCCATTTCAATTTTCGGATTAATTTTTATTATCCTTTTTCAGTCTATATTTTAAGGCTTTAAGTTAAACTAAACTATTAGCCTTCAAAGCTGAAAATAAATATATTAATTTAAGCCTTAAAAGTTAACCTTTACCTTTAGATTTGCAATCTAAAATCATTATTGAATACAAGACTAGTAAAAGAGATATTTCTCATAAATAAATTTACAATTTATCGCCTAAATTTTCAGCCATCTTACCGCGAAAATGATTATTCTCTACAAATCACAAAGACATTGGAACTTTATATTTTCTTTTTGGGACATGATCCGGTATAGTCGGAACTTCTCTTAGCTTACTAATTCGAGCCGAATTAGGACAACCTGGTTCCCTTATTGGTGATGATCAAATTTATAATGTTATTGTAACAGCTCATGCTTTTGTTATAATTTTTTTTATAGTAATACCTATTATAATTGGAGGGTTTGGAAATTGACTAGTCCCTTTAATATTAGGAGCCCCAGATATAGCTTTTCCACGAATAAATAATATAAGATTTTGATTACTTCCTCCATCATTAACACTACTTTTAGCCAGTTCTTTTGTCGAAAGAGGAGCTGGGACAGGTTGAACCGTGTACCCTCCCCTAGCATCAGGAATTGCCCATGCAGGAGCTGCAGTTGATTTAGCCATCTTTAGTCTTCACTTAGCCGGGGTATCCTCCATTTTAGGAGCAGTAAATTTTATTACAACTGTAATTAACATGCGATCACCAGGTATAACATTTGACCGAATGCCTCTATTTGTATGAGCCGTAGCTATTACCGCTCTTTTACTTCTTTTATCTCTACCTGTTCTAGCAGGGGCTATTACAATACTTTTAACAGACCGAAACCTAAATACATCTTTTTTTGATCCTGCTGGTGGAGGAGATCCTATTTTATACCAACACTTATTTTGATTTTTTGGTCATCCAGAAGTCTATATTTTAATTCTTCCAGGATTTGGAATAATTTCCCATATTATTAGCCAAGAAAGAGGAAAAAAGGAAACATTTGGATCTTTAGGAATAATTTATGCTATACTAGCTATTGGTTTATTAGGTTTTATTGTGTGAGCTCATCATATATTCACAGTAGGAATAGATGTTGATACCCGGGCATACTTTACTTCAGCAACAATAATTATTGCCGTTCCTACTGGAATTAAAATTTTTAGTTGATTAGCTACCCTCCATGGATCTCAATTAAACTATAGCCCTGCTCTTCTATGAGCCTTAGGTTTTATTTTTTTATTCACAGTAGGAGGTTTAACCGGAGTTGTTTTAGCAAACTCATCTATTGATATTATTTTACATGATACTTACTATGTTGTAGCTCATTTTCACTATGTTTTATCAATAGGGGCAGTATTTGCTATTATAGGGGGTTTTATTCATTGATACCCTTTATTCTCAGGACTAACTATAAATCCTAATTGATTAAAAATTCAATTTTTTATTATATTTATTGGAGTAAATTTAACTTTTTTTCCCCAGCATTTCTTAGGATTAAGAGGAATACCTCGTCGTTATTCTGACTATCCTGATGCTTATACTTCCTGAAATATTGTTTCTTCTATTGGATCCACAATTTCTCTAGTAGGAGTTATTTTCTTTTTATATATTGTATGAGAAAGCATAGTATCTCATCGAACAATTCTTTTCCCTACTCATGCTTCTTCTTCTATTGAATGAACTCAAAAGTTGCCTCCAATGGAACATAGTTATTCAGAACTTCCTATACTAACTAAGTATCTAATATGGCAGACTAGTGCCATGGATTTAAGCTCCATAAATAAAGATTTTCTTTTGTTAGAAAATGGCAACTTGATCCAATCTAAATTTACAAGATAGAGCATCCCCTTTAATAGAACAGCTAACTTTTTTTCATGATCACACCTTACTAATTCTGATTATAATTACAATACTAGTAGGTTATTTAATAGTAACCCTTCTATTCAATAAATTTACTAATCGATTATTATTAGAAGGTCAAACCATTGAAATTATTTGAACAATTTTACCTGCAATTACTTTAATTTTTATTGCCCTTCCATCCCTTCAACTTTTATATTTACTTGATGAAATTAGAGATCCTGCAATTACTTTTAAAGCTATCGGTCATCAATGATACTGATCTTATGAATATTCAGATTTTATAAATAATGAATTTGACTCTTATATAATCCCTATAAATGAAATAACAAACGACTCTTTTCGTCTATTAGATGTAGATAACCGAATTATTCTACCCATATTATCCCAAGTACGAGTCCTTGTAACAGCTACAGACGTTCTCCATTCTTGAGCTGTTCCTTCCCTAGGAGTTAAAATTGATGCAACTCCAGGACGATTAAATCAAACTAGATTTTTTATTAATCGTCCCGGTTTATTTTATGGACAATGTTCAGAAATCTGTGGAGCAAATCATAGTTTCATACCAATTGTAATTGAAAGAGTTTCTTCAAATTCATTTATTAATTGAATTAAAAATTCTGGTTAACATTAGATGACTGAAAGTAAGTGCTGGTCTCTTAAACCATTTTATAGTAAATTAACAATTACTTCTAATGAAAGAATTAGTTAAACTAACATTAGTATGTCATACTAAAATTATTAGTAATAATCTAATATTCTTTGATTCCTCAAATAGCTCCTATTAATTGATTAATACTATTTATAATTTTTTCAATAACTTTAATTATTTTTAATATATTAAATTATTTTTTAATTTTACCTTCTTCCCCTTCTTCTGAAAATATTAACTTTAAAAAACAATCTTTAAATTGAAAATGATAACAAACCTTTTTTCAGTTTTTGATCCTTCCTCATGCTTTAATCTTTCATTAAATTGATTAAGAACTTTCATTGGTTTAATAATTATCCCAATAAGATTTTGATTACTTCCTACACGATTTTCTTTTATTTGATTCTCAATTCTTAATACTTTACATAAAGAATTTAAAACCTTACTAGGTCCTACAGGGCATATAGGATCTACTTTTATTTTTATTAGATTATTTAGAATAATTTTATTTAATAATTTTTTAGGGTTATTTCCATACATTTTTACAAGAACAAGTCACTTAACTATAACATTATCTTTAGCCCTACCCTTATGACTCTCTTTCATAATTTTTGGGTGAATTAATCACACTCAACATATATTTGCTCATTTGGTACCTCAAGGAACACCTCCTATCTTAATACCTTTTATAGTATGTATTGAAACTATTAGTAATATAATCCGACCAGGAACCTTAGCCGTACGATTGGCAGCTAATATAATTGCAGGTCATCTACTTCTAACTTTACTAGGTAATACAGGAAACTCCTGCCCTTCAAATCTTTTATTTATTATTATTTTTACCCAAATTCTATTATTAATTTTAGAATCAGCTGTAGCTATTATCCAATCTTATGTTTTTACTATTTTAAGAACATTATATTCAAGAGAAGTTAACTAATGTCAACCCACGCAAACCATCCTTTCCACCTCGTTGATTATAGTCCTTGACCTTTAACCGGAGCTTTAGGAGCAATAACTACTGTTTCAGGATTAATTATATGGTTTCACCAATATAATATATCTCTTCTCTTATTAGGAAAATTTATTATTATTTTAACAATAATTCAATGATGACGAGATATTACTCGAGAAGGAACTTTTCAAGGCCATCACACATTAATTGTTACAATTGGTCTACGATGAGGAATAATTCTTTTTATTATTTCTGAAGTATTTTTTTTTGTAAGATTTTTTTGAGCTTTTTTTCACAGAAGTTTAAGTCCCTCAATTGAATTAGGGGCCATCTGACCCCCTACTGGAATTACCCCCTTTAATCCTTTCCAAATTCCCCTTTTAAATACGGCTATTTTATTAACCTCTGGGGTTACAGTAACCTGAGCTCATCATAGTTTAATAGAAAATAATTATACTCAAGGAGTCCAAGGTTTATTTTTCACTGTAATTTTAGGTATTTATTTTACAATACTTCAAGCATATGAATATATTGAAGCATCTTTTACAATTGCTGATTCTGTTTATGGTTCCACGTTTTTTGTAGCTACAGGATTTCATGGTCTTCATGTAATTATTGGAACAACCTTTTTATTAATTTGCTTAATTCGTCAAATTAAATGTCATTTTTCATCTAATCACCATTTTGGATTTGAAGCAGCTGCTTGATATTGACATTTTGTAGATGTAGTTTGATTATTCTTGTATATTTCAATTTATTGATGAGGTAGATATTTATATAGTATAAAAGTATATTTGACTTCCAATCAAAAGGTCTAATCTTTAGTATAAATAATTATTTCTTTATTATCCATATCCTGCTTAATTTTATTTATTTCATCAATTATTATAATATTAGCTTCATTACTATCAAAAAAAAGTTTTATTGATCGAGAAAAAGCTTCTCCCTTCGAATGTGGATTTGACCCAATTAGATCCTCTCGAATACCTTTTTCTCTCCGTTTTTTCCTAATTGCTGTTATTTTTTTAATTTTTGACGTAGAAATTGCTTTACTATTTCCTTTAATTTTAATTATAAATTATTCTAGTATTTTTATATGATTTTTTACTAGTTTAATTTTTTTAATTATTTTATTAATTGGTTTATATCACGAATGAAATCAAGGAGCTTTAAATTGAGCTAATTAGGGTTGTAGTTAAGTATAACATTTGATTTGCATTCAAAAAGTATTGTTTTCAATCTTCCTTATAAATTTTTTTAGTAAGTATGAAGCGATAAATTGCAATTAGTTTCGACCTAATCTTAGGTTAAATAAACCCTTACTTTTAATCGAAACCAAAAAAGAGGTATATTACTGTTAATAATATTATTGAAATTATTTTCCGATTAAAAAGGTATGTTGTTCAAAAAAAAGCTGCTAACTTTTTATTTAGCGGTTAAATTCCGTTTATACCTTTTATTTATATAGTTTAATAAAAACATTACATTTTCACTGTAAAAATAAAATCTTTTTTTTTTTATAAATATTTAAAGATAATTTACCTCCCTAACAACTTCAATGTTATGCTCTCAATATAAGCTATTTAAATAAATCATAAAAATTATTAAAACAATTACTCAAACTACAAAACTTAATAAAAAAATCTTTAAATTATTAGTCTGAACTAATTGATACATTTTAGAATTTCTCTTTAATAAATTATAAATTCCCTGACCTCCTAATATTTCTCTTCAACCTTGATCAATTCTTTTAATAATTAAATACCCCAACTTTAAAAAATATGAATTAATAAATTTAGTTGATAAAATTGGTATAAATCATATAGAACCCAAAAAACTAGATATTCCATAAGTTTTTAAAGAATTTAACTTTCAATTTAATTTAAATTTTGAAAGCTCATAACCAATCCATATTCCGATTAATCTTACTAATAAAGTTATTAACTTTATAATTAAAGGTAAAACGATTAATCTAGGGGAAGGAAAAATTAATCAACTTAATATACTTCCTCCTATAATAGCAAAAAATAATAAACCTAATATTCCTTTTAATATTCTTCACTCTTCATCATTAATCGAATTTAATCTTTTAAAATTAAAAGTTCCTGTTATAGAATAATAAATTAAACGAAAAGAATAACATACAGTTAATCCTGTAGAAATAAAATACAAAAAATAAATTAAAACATTTAAATAAGATAAACTCACTATCTCCAAAATTAAATCTTTTGAATAAAAACCTGCTAAAAAAGGAGTTCCACATAAAGCTAAATTAGCAATATTTATACAACTTAAAGTTAAAGGCAATTGATTAACAATACCTCCTATAAACCGAATATCTTGATTATTACCTACATTATGAATTACTGCACCAGCACATATAAATAATAATGCTTTAAATAAAGCATGAGTTAATAAATGAAAAAAAGCTAAAATAGGTAAACCTATTGAAAGAATTCTTATTATTAATCCTAATTGTCTCAAAGTAGATAAAGCAATAATCTTTTTTAAATCAAATTCAAAATTAGCCCCAACTCCAGCTATAAATATTGTTAAACACCCAATTAATAATAAAACTAAAGCAAAAAATTGCCCTTCCATTAAAATATTAAAACGAATTAATAAATAAATACCAGCTGTAACCAAAGTTGAAGAATGAACTAAAGCTGAAACAGGAGTAGGAGCTGCTATAGCAGCAGGCAATCAAGATGAAAAAGGAATTTGAGCTCTTTTTGTAATAGCGGCTAAAATTACTATTCCACAAATTAATTTTATCTCAAAACAATTTTTTATAGCTTCTAAATAAAAAATATAATTTCAAGACCCAAAATTTAATATTCAAGCAATAGCTATCAATAAAGCTACATCACCAATTCGATTCGAAAGAGCCGTAATTATACCAGCATTATAAGATTTTTCATTTTGATAATAAATTACTAAACAATAAGAAACTAAACCTAAACCATCTCAACCTAATAAAATAGAAATTAAATTTGGTCTAATAATTAACAACATTATTGACAAAACAAATATTAAAACTAAAATAATAAACCGATTTATATTATAATCTCCATGCATATAACCTATTCTGTAAAAAATTACTAAAGAAGAAATAAATAAAACAAATCTTATAAATAATAGAGATATTCAATCAAATAATAAAGTTATTACAATAGAGCAACTATTTAATCTTAATAATTCCCATTCAATAAAAATAACCAAATCATTTATAATAAAATTTAAAAATAATATAAATAATGTTAAAGAAATTCTCATTAAAAAATAAAATCTAATCAAACAAATAGATAAATAAATGGTCTAAAGTAAAAATTACATCTTTGACTCCACAAATCAAAATTTTTATTAAACTATTTAAACACAACCATAATAAACATAAATCTCTTTTTAAAATTAATAAATTTAATGGAACTCAATGTAAAAATAATAATAAATATTCACGTAAATAACCTATTGAACATCTATAAATCCCAGAATAAATTTTTCCATGTTGTCTATAAGAATATAAAAATAATCTATAAACAGCTCTAAAAAAAGATATTAATATTAATATAAATATTCTAATAAAAGACCACCCAACAATTCTATTTAATAAACTAATTTCACCTAATAAATTCAAAGACGGAGGAGCTGCTATATTTCTTGATACTAACAAAAATCACCATAAACATATTGAAGGTATTAAATTTATTATTCCTTTATTAATTAATATTCTACGACTACCTGAACGTTCATAAGAAATATTTGCTAAACAAAACAACCCGGAAGAACATAATCCATGAGCTAACATTATTCTATAAGAACCATTTCACCCCCATATAGATATAGTTATTATACCAGATAACGCAATTCCTATATGAGCTACTCTAGAATAAGCAATCATAGATTTTATATCTACTTGTCGGATACAAATTATTCTAACTAAAAACCCTCCAATCAAAGAAATTCTAATTCAAATAATATTATAAACCAAGCTAACCCCTCTTATTATTATTATAACTCGTATTAAACCATACCCTCCTAACTTTAATATAATTCCAGCTAAAATTATAGACCCGGAAATAGGAGCTTCAACATGAGCTTTAGGTAACCACAAATGAACTAAAAATATAGGTATCTTTACTAAAAATACTAAAACTATTCTTAAATAAAATAAAATAAAATTATAATTTATTATATTTATTATAATAAAACTTAATATTCCTCTTCTACTTTGAATATAAAAAATTGAAATTAGTATTGGCAAAGAAGCAAATAAAGTATAAAATAATAAATATATACCAGCTTGTAAACGTTCAGATTGATAACCTCAACCTAAAACTAAAAATAATACCGGAATTAATCTTCTCTCAAAAAATAAATAAAATATAAATAAATTTGTTACAGAAAAACTAAATATTAATATAATCATTAAAAAAACTATATTTATTATATACAATAATTTACTATAATTATTTTTAAAAATTGATTCTCTTGCCATAATTATTAAAGCAACAATTCAGAAACTTAATAAAATTAAACCAAAAGACATTAAATCTATTCCTAAACCTATTCCCAAATGTATAAAAAAATAATCAAAAGAAATTCTAAATATAAATAAAAAAGAAATCATAAATATTAATACTTGTAATAACCAAAAAAATTTTTCCAAAAAAACTATAGGGATTAAAAATAATATAAAAAATAAATACTTTAACATTGTATAATATTAAAAGAATTAAAATAATCGTTTCCATGAGTACGAATTATTCTCACTAAAATACCCAAACCTAAAGCCCCTTCACACACTGAAAAAGTTAAATAAAATATTCTGAAAAAATTTTCAAAATTATAAACTTTTAAAATAATTATTAAACCTATAAATAAAGAAACAACAATAAATTCTAATCTTAATAATATTAATAATAAATGTTTTCGTTTTGATACAAATACTCAAGCCCCAGATAAAACCATAACAATAAAAAAATAATCCATAATATAAATTATCATTAGTTTTAATAGTTTAATAAAAACATTGGTCTTGTAAACCAAAAATAAGATTTTCTTTTAAAACTTCAGAGAAAAGATTTCCTCCTTTCTATAATCCCCAAAATTATTATTTTATAAATAAACTATTCTCTGAAATTATTTATTTAATTTTATCAATTAACTTATTAATCACTTGAAATTTCATCCAAATAAAACACCCTTTAGCTATAGGTTTAATATTACTTTTACAAACAGTAATAATTTGTTTATTAAGAGGTATTATATTAAAAACTTTTTGATTTTCTTATATTTTATTCCTTATTATACTAGGAGGAATATTAGTTTTGTTTATTTATATAACAAGTCTCGCATCAAACGAACTATTTTCCATTTCAATAAAAAATCTTCTATTTAATTTAATTATAATCTTTATTATATTTATCTTTATTTTAATAGAAATTCAACCTTCCTTTAATTTTATATTTAATAGAGATATAAACTACTCAAATAATTTAATATTAATTAATGAAAATTCTCTAGATTTAATTAAATTATATAATTTTCCAACAATAAATTTAACTATTTTATTAATTAATTACTTATTTTTAACTCTAATTATTATTGTCAAAATTACATCCATTTTTTATGGTCCTTTACGACAAAAAAACTAATGAATAAAACTTTACGAACAACACACCCTCTATTAAAAATTTTTAATTCTTCATTAATTGATCTGCCTACTCCATCTAATATCTCAGCCTGATGAAATTTTGGATCTTTATTAGGTTTATGTCTAGTTATTCAAATTTTAACTGGTCTTTTTCTAGCTATACATTACACAGCAAATATTGAAATAGCTTTTTCTAGAGTGGCTCATATTTGTCGAGATGTTAATTATGGTTGATTTTTACGAACACTCCATGCAAATGGAGCTTCTTTCTTTTTTATTTGTATTTACTTTCACGTAGGACGAGGTATATACTATGGTTCATATAAATTCTTACATACATGAATAACAGGGGTACTTTTACTATTTGTAGTTATAGGAACAGCTTTTATAGGTTATGTTTTACCTTGAGGGCAAATATCTTTTTGAGGGGCAACAGTTATTACCAATTTATTATCTGCTATCCCTTATTTAGGAACTATACTTGTACAATGAGTTTGAGGAGGGTTTGCTGTTGATAACGCAACCTTAACCCGATTTTTTACTTTCCACTTTATTCTTCCTTTTATTGTATTAGCCTTAATAATTATTCATTTATTATTTCTTCATCAAACAGGGTCAAATAACCCTCTAGGAATTAATAGAAATTATGATAAAATTCCTTTTCATCCTTATTTTTCATTCAAAGACTTAATTGGATTCTTAATTTTAGTAATAATTTTAACATTATTAACACTTATAAATCCTTATCTTTTGGGAGATCCTGATAACTTTACCCCTGCAAACCCTTTAGTGACACCAGTTCATATTCAACCAGAATGATACTTTTTATTTGCTTACGCTATTCTACGTTCTATCCCTAATAAACTTGGAGGTGTTATTGCCCTAGTTATATCAATTGCTATTTTATTCTTTTTACCTTTAATTAAATCTAACTTTAAAGGAATTCAATATTATCCTATCAACCAAATTTTATTTTGAATTATAGTTAATATCCTAATCTTATTAACCTGAATTGGAGCTCGTCCTGTTGAAGACCCTTATATCATTACAAGACAAATTTTAACTATTTTATATTTTATATATTTTATTATTAACCCTTTAATTCTATTAATCTGAGATAAGATATTAAAAATTTAATTAATGAACTTGAATAAGTATATGCTTTGAAAGCATAATATAGAAGTAAAATCTTCTATTAATTTTACTAAATTTATTTAATATAATAAATAAATTAATAAAAAAATCTTTAAACCTAAAAAAAATACTAAATAATTCAAAGAAAGAGGTAAAAAACTCTTTCATGCTAAATATATCAATATATCGTACCGATACCGAGGTAAAGTTCCCCGAACTCAAATAAATATAAATCTAATAAATCTTAATTTAATATAAAATATAAAAGAAAATACATCACCTCCAATAAATAATAAAATTAATAATATACTTATAAATAAAATTCTAGCATATTCAGCTAAAAAAATTAATGCAAATCCCCCTCTTCTATACTCAACATTAAACCCTGAAACTAATTCCGATTCCCCTTCAGCAAAATCAAAAGGAGTTCGATTAGTTTCAGCTAAACAAGAAACAAACCAAACTAATATTATAGGAAAAGAAATAAATATAAATCAAATAAATTTTTGATACTTATATAAATCAAATAAAGAAAATCTAGAAATTAATAAAATAAAAGATATTAAAATTAAAGCTAAACTTACTTCATAAGAAATAGTTTGAGCAACAGCACGTAAACCCCCCAATAAGGCATAATTTGAATTAGAAGATCAACCTGCAATTATTACAGTATAAACACCTAAACTTAAACAACATAAAAAAAATAATACACCCAAATTAAATCTTCATATTCCCCATTCTATAGGAAAAACTATTCAAGTTATTAAAACTAAAAATAATCTAATAATAGGAGAAAAATAATATATTAAATAATTAGACATTACAGGATAAGTTTGTTCTTTAGTAAATAATTTAATAGCATCACAAAAAGGCTGCGGGATTCCTCAAAATCCTACTTTATTAGGCCCCTTTCGAATTTGAACATAACCTAATACTTTTCGTTCTAATAAAGTCAAAAAAGCTACTCCTACTATAACACAAATAATTAAAATTAAACCACTAATATAACTAGAAATCAAATCAAATAAAAACAAATATTACTTGTATAAAATACATATATGAATTCTAAATTCATGGCACTAATCTGCCAAAGTAATATTAATACTATTCTTACAAAAAAAAACTTTTTTAAATATTTGGTCCTTTCGTACTAAAATATTTTATTTTATTAAGGATAGAAACCAACCTGGCTCACGCCGGTTTGAACTCAAATCATGTAAAGATTTAATGGTCGAACAGACCAAACATTTAAACTACTGCACCTAAATTAATCTTTAATTCAACATCGAGGTCGCAAACTTTTTTATCGATAAGAACTCTCTAAAAAAATTACGCTGTTATCCCTAAGGTAACTTAATCTTTTAATCACTAATAATGGATCAATTATTCATAAATTAATGTTTTTATTAAATAAAGTTAACTAAATTTAGTTATCACCCCAATAAAATACTATTATCATTAAAAATATTTTTTTCTCCAAATAAAAATTAAAAATAAAAATATAAAGATCTATAGGGTCTTCTCGTCCTCTAATTCCATTTAAGCTTTTTAACTTAAAAATTAAATTCTATTTTATTAATTTGAGACAGTTAATATTTCATCCAACCATTCATACAAGCCTTCAATTAAAAGACTAATGATTATGCTACCTTTGCACAGTCAAAATACTGCGGCCCTTCAAATTAATTCAGTGGGGCAGTTTAAACTTTAAATTATTTTCTAAAAGACATGTTTTTGTTAAACAGGTGAATATTATGTTTGCCGAATTCCTTAAATTAATTTTATTAAAATAATAAAATAAATAAATTCTATATACTAATTTAATCATTATTTCTACTTTTTTATTATTAAAAAATATATTTTAATACTCAAATTAAATTTTATAAAACATTAAACAACATTTATAAATTAATACAAAATTTTTATTGATAACTATTTCTAAATCTACAATTAATTTATACTCTTATAAAATTATAATTTAATAAATTAAAGCTTATCCCTTAATATATTCATATTAATAAATAATTAATTTTCAAATAAAAAATATTATATTATTAACATGTAAATTAAATTTATTTCTTAAAAAACTAGATATATTAAAAGACGAATAACATTTCATTACTAATTTAATATTTATAATTATTATAACACATAAACTATCATACTAAACTAGCTCCTTTTAATTCGAGAATCATAAAATCATTAACCTTTAATTAATAAACCCTGATACAAAAGGTACATAAAATAAATATTACTTTTAATTAAATAATTAATTTTTCAAAATTCTTTATCAATACTAATTTACTATAATAAAAATTATTTTATCTTTAAATAATACAAAAAATATAAAAATTAAATTTATTTATATTAAAAACTACTTTTACAAAATACAATTAATAATCTTTTATCTTCAAATTATATTGATTTGCACAACTTCTTTTCAATGTAAACGAAAAACTTTTCTATAAAGCTTTAATTTGATCTTTCTAGATACACTTTCCAGTACACCTACTTTGTTACGACTTATCTCTTTTTAAAAAAGAGAGCGACGGGCGATATGTACATATTTTAGAACTAAAATCAATTAAAAAAATTAATTTAATTTACTATTAAATCCACCTTCAAACAAATTTTTCAATTCATTATCCATATTAAATAAATCTATTGTAATCCATCTCCTCATATTTATTTATTGCACCTTGATCTGAAATATATTTTAATTAAAATTTTAGAAAATTATTTCTCTTATAAAATTTCCTTATAACGACGATATACAGATTAAATAAAAATATGTAAAATCCCTCGTGGACCATCGATTATGGAACAGATTCCTCTAATTAGATTAAAATACCGCCAAATTTTTTTAGTTTCAAGCCCATAACTATTACTACCATATTTTATATATTATTTACATTTTAAATAATAGGGTATCTAATCCTAGTTTTTTATCAAATTTTAATAGCTTCATAATATTAATCCTATAAATTTTTATTAAATTTAAATTTCACCTTAAAATATAAAATCTTATTTATAAAATAAACAATTAACTATAAAACAAATAAATTTATTTGTATATTTTGTATAACCGCGGATGCTGGCACAAAATTAACCCATACTATTATCTATTACTAATTCTAAATTACTTTAATTATTAATATAAAATACTGCGAATAAAGCTGATATTAATTCTTTAAGAAAAAATATAATTCATGCAAAAACTTACATATAAAATATAAAAATAATAAATTTATTAGCCAAAATAAAACTTTAATATAATTAAATATTTAATAAGGATTTATTTATAAATAAAAGGATCAATTTATATTACATAAACATTTATAGCAAATTCCTCCCCTTTGAATTTCACCAATAATTTTTAAATACCCAGTAAGAAATTAATCAACCGATAAAAAAAAATAAAAAAAAAGTTTGAAAATAAATTAACTTTTCCCCTTAAAAAATTAATTTACTAAAAATAATTATTAAACAAAAAAATACACTACTTAAATTAATTAACTTTTTTTAAAAAAAATTAATAAAAAACTGAGATACTATTTAATGTAGTTAAATATTTTTAGTTAAACTCCCCTAAATTTTTGTATAAAATCTATAAAATAATAATCAAAAAATGAAATGTCAAACGATTACTTTAGTTAAATCAGAAATTTTATAGTTTTTACAATATTTTTTATTTAACTAAAAATATTTAACTCCCATTTTTTCTCAGAAACTTCATTTTTTTATTTAATATATTAAAAAAAAGTATATTACATAAAAACCTATGTATAAAGTTTATTCTATTAATTAATTTTTTTTAGTATTAATTATTTATCTTATTTAATAAAATTATATATATATATATTATTTATATTATTAAAATTTAATATATATAAAAAATATATATAGTATATTTGGACTAAAATATTTTATATTTTATAAAAATACATTATTTTAATAGCAATATATATTTTTTTGTATATATAGGAATTGACTGATATATTAAGTATTTTATATTAATTGATTTTTTCTATTTTCAATATAGGGCTATATATTTTTTTTAAAGAAGATATATATATATATGTATTTATTAATTAATAAATACTCTCCCTTTTTTTACTATTTATATATATAATTATATATTTAAATATCAATTATTAATATATAAATAATTATATTATTATATAAATAATAAATTTTTATTAAAAAAAAAAAACGAGAAAGTTTTTTTTTTCACTTACTTTATTTTTTTATTTATATAAAAATTATACAATATATAATTAATAGATCCTACTCTTATATTTTAATATATAAATACAA